ATATTTCACAATTGTATCTAGAATCACTGGAAAAGTGGAAACAAGACCAGATATAATCTGATCATTCTGAGCCAATCCAAAATCGTTGTAGATCGAACCAATCATTAGTTCCCAACCATGGGTTGAGTGAAACCCGATCCATAAATCAGTAACTAAAAGAATTGAAAAAGCTTTGATTGTATCACTTAAGTTATAGAGAAATTCCTGAATCCAAGAATTTAGAATGAAAAGTTCTTCATTACCCAGAAAAAAATAACCACTTAGTATAGCGAAACAGATTAGGTTTGTAGAGAAATGCAAAATTATATGGAAATGAGATTCATTTTGTCTTTGGACCAATTGTATTGTTTCCTTGTGCATTCCTATACGAAACCTTTGCATATGTGTCTCCGAGTACTCCTTTATCATTTCGTCCAACAGGAATAGTTCTTCTAATTCCATAAATTTTTCTAGAACATTTTTCTCTTGAATATCATTCAAAAGGATTTCGGATTGCCTGGTATTCCACCAATGAAGAACCCAAGTTTCTAGACATTTCTTAAATGAGAGAGAAACCCACCAGGGCAAAAAGAGTATAGACACAAGATATGGGAGGGAAGCCAATGCTTTCTTTTTTTTCATTCTGTATCCGTGATGTAAATTGTTAATGAACCTTTTTCATTCGTCGATTCTATCTGAGATTTCTATGAAGCACGAATTATATAACAAGAAGAAGGTATCGAACCTATGGATCTTTTCCTATTTTTGTTTTTGTGTAAGAATTGAGTCTTTAGGATCTAGAATAGAACATACAAGAAAGGCCCTTTTCGAATGAAAAAAAAGAAGTAAATATTCTTTCCATATTCCAGAGATCGCAATTAGGCAAATTGTAACCGATTTCCCCTTCATTTATTCCTTTCGATGAATACTCCGAAAACCCATTTTGAACTAACGAATATAATTTGGATTTAAAGACGAACTCTACCAAATCATTTAATTCTTTTATTTCTATTTCGAATTCAAAAGATTTCACTGTCTAACCGCAGCGCGGAGATAGGGTATCAATTCAAAGGACGAATTATGTTTTACGAAAACAAAAGACATGTTAGGATATTTGATGAATCTACACTACACTTATTAGACCTTTTGATAGTATAAAGAGTGAAGCTGGACGACATGTGTATGCATATACAAAATAGTTTTTGTGTACAAATCTCCTTAATCTATTTTTTTTTCCATATATTTGATTTGATTAATTCTATTAGATTTTTAGATTTTATTAATATTGTTCCATATACGTTCTCCTGATAGATGTATTAAGTTCCTTCTCTCATGCTGAGATTTATTCTTTAGTTTCTTTAAGTTCATTTCAAAATACTTCAATGGGTACGCGCAAGAAATAGGCCAATTCGGCAGCTTTTTGTTCAATTTCTCGTGGAGTCAAATTCTCATCAGTACGGGCCAACGGAATGGCTCCTTGGCCCCTGATTTCCATATAAAGGACACGACGAGGAAAAAGACCCTCTCTCACCTCCATTCTGATTGATTGGATATCTTTCAGAAAGATACGAAGGAAGATGCGACGATTTATTCCAGGAAATCCCCAACGAAAAAGGGACATTATCCCTTCTTTTCTATCAAATCGGTCATAACCACTACCTACATTCCATGAAATTGTGCACCACAAATAAGAACTAATGAATAGACCTGCGATTCCATAGAAAGACATCACGATCCCTTGGGGGAAAAAAAGAATTTGCTGAGACGGAAATACGGATATCAGATTTTTACCAAGATAACTGGAAGTTCCAACCACTAAGAATCCTAGTGAACCTAAAAAAAGGATACAGGCCCAGCAAAAATTACTTGTTTTTCGAGACCCCGTTATAAGTTCTATCCATATATGTTCTGATCGCCAGTTCATACTATACTAGATCCAGTTGCATTCGATTGGAATTGATATTGGAATTGATAGAATAACCCAAATGGATTTGACTCGACTTTTATTGCTTGATCCCTAAGTAACTTTCATTAACTAGCAGCATTCCGGCAGGAACCATTAGAAATAATTGGTTAGATACATTGAGTTTCTATTTCAAAGATTTTTCAAAAAAGATTTGCGGATCATTTTGAATTGAATCATTTAATTGATTAAGCTATAACTGCATATACATGCATTAATGCGTATATTATCCATCGATATACATAACAACGGTATACATAACAAAACAACTCTTACATTTGTTTTCGGAAAGTCCACATAGCATATATCCTACCCTATTACATTAAAAAAAGAGTATCTGTATGATGATCTAGTGTTGAAATAAATTGATGAGATTTGGTCCCATCATATTTAGACAATCTTATTTCTTTGAACATAAAGAGATAAAGAAGCCATTGCGATTGCCGGAAAGACTAGGCCCACTAAAGGAACAAAAATAGAGGGAAAGTTCAAATCTATCATAGAATGGGTACCTCGATTTCATATTTCTATTATAATTAGAAATTATAATTATAAAGATATCTTATGATAAGTCTATCTATTAGAAATAATATTCAGATAATATTCATATGAAATATTTCATAATCAATAACGAATGTAGAACTCAACGAAGCGTACTTATTCCTATTTCTACACGAATATGTATGAGAATCCTGCTTTCAGAAATTGGATTCTTCTTCTCCCATCCTTATCTTCATCGTCTTTCTATCTTTCCTTTCAAAACACCTTTTTTTTTGAAAAGAAAGATAGAAACGAGTTTCTTAGGAGTTTCCAACTTTAACCAACTAAATAGAAAGAACTCCTATATTCTGATTATTTTTTATTTGAATATTTCTTTATTTTGAATCTTCATTCAAGGGAAGGAAACCGTGTAGCTGAAATAACTCATTCAGAACACCTTTTAAAAGATTACGTGGTACGATTGGGTCGAATAAGCCCTTATGGAATAAATACTCAGCCGTTTGTGAACCGTCAGGTACTGTCTTTTTCAATGTTTGTTCAATTACTCTTTTACCCGCAAACGCAATGTAGGCATTAGGTTCAGCAATAATGATATCTCCCAACATACCAAAACTTGCTGTAACTCCGCCAGTTGTAGGAGATGTAAGGATTGATACATAGAATAACTTTGTATTTGATTGATAATCATATAAAGCAGAAGATATTTTAGCCATTTGCATCAAGCTCAAACTCCCTTCTTGCATGCGTGCTCCTCCAGAAGCACACATAATAATGATAGGTAGAGATCGATTAGTAGCATACTCAATCAAACGGGTGATTTTCTCACCTACTACGGATCCCATACTACCTCCCATAAACTGAAAATCCATAACTCCCATTGCTATGGGAATACTATTTAGTTGACCTACACCCGTTTGAACAGCTTCAGTTAAACCCGTTTTTATTTGATAAAAAGAGATGCGATCTATATAAGGTTCTTCCTCTGAATGAAATTCAATGGGGTCCATAGAGACCATATCTTCGTCCATAGGCTCCCAAGTGCCAGGATCAATAAAGAGTTCGATTCTATCTGAACTACTCATTTTCAAATGATATCCGCAGTGTTCACAAATATTCATTTTTGAACTAAAAAATTTTTTATAATTTAATCCATAACAATTCTCACATTGAACCCATAACTGTTTGTATTTTGTATTTATATCGAAATCATTAGATTGTTCTATTATATTGAAAGAACTGCTACTAGTTTTGACACTAGGATTTCCACTTTCAATACTACTTGTACTTTCCGCACAAATGAAACTAGAAATGTAACTGTCGATACCACTGTAAATGTCACTATTAAGACTGATTTCAAAACGAAGATAACTGTCAATGCAATTATTAATATGATTATTCCAATTAGATTGAGTATCATACATGGAATAATAATAGTAGTAATTACTACTATTAGACCCACTATTCAAATAACTAGGAAAAAGAATCTCTAGTTCACTCAAAAAAGAACTAGCATTGTCAATATCAAAAATATGATTGTCAATATCAAAATATACAGAATAAATGTCACCATTACTATTTCTAACTAAAAAAGTATGATCAGAGATCAAACTCCAAATATTCCTGCTATCAAATAAATAATTTAGATAATGAATATTACTTAAACTATAACTGTCCTTACTAGGGATCTTTTTCTCCGCATCATTTAGAATAGTTTCTTCACTTCCACTGGTATGTCCAAGAGCATCAAGACTATCCATTGATTTACTTAGTCCACACCTATGTTCTAACTTCTTGTTAGACAACATCGAATTGAACCGACATTTTTCCATAGATTCTTTCTGCCCCCTATTTTAGGAAAACCTAATACTAATAGATGAATAGTCATTCAATGAAGAAAAAATCATTTTACTATTTATTTTTTCTTTCTCATCAGAATTCCAATAAAGCATATGATCCAATCATTAAGATTGTTAATGAAAAACGAGCGAGTCTTGAAAATAAAGGATTCTCCTTTTGAAGAATCTGGTGAATCATTTCAATATTATGATAGTGATTATAATAGAATCTTTTCCTCAAAAAAAGATAAAAGATATATAAAGACAGGTTTCTCTCATGTCAAACTTTCAATTCTCATCAAAAAGATACATAGTTGTTTCTTCCCATAAAGTAAAAAGGAATTATCGTCTCGTAGAATCTCGTGTCATATAATCAAATAATAAAATGAGTCTCTATTACAACAGGGAACGAAAAAGACAATATACAGGATAGGGGTAGAAGGAATCCTTCTCTTGGCTTGATCTATGGCCTGAAACTAAGGAATATAAAATGATCCACCAATCCAATCCCAAGGATCCATAATTTAGCCTATGGCTCCAACAATAAATAATAGAATAGATTAAGTAGATAAGTTGTTTAGTCTTCCTTCGATCTTATCTTCTTATGTTTAGATTTTGTATATACTTGTATATTGTATCGTATATCATAAGGTCTTTATATTGTATTTATATTGTATATATTTTATATTGTATATATATATATAAGATATATACAAATACAC